CTTCTTTCTATCTCGAATCGTGTGCCTTTCTCGTTAAACTAGGAGCAGTAAAAAAAAAAAAGAATCAAATCACACCATCTCTGTAATAAGTAAATGCCTCTTTTTCTCCCGAAGTTGTCGGAATTATTCGTAATAAGATATTGGCCACAATTGAAAAGGTCTTATCAATAAAATTTCCATTTATCCGCGATCTAGACATAGGTATCAATCCATTCTATAATTCTTCTCATTACCCCTTGTGGGAAAACGATTCCACAAACAAAGGATTTTACAGTACGAAATAACATAAAAACATATTATAAGTTCCAACAATTTCAATAAAGAAACAAACCTTCGACTTACTACTAAAATTAAATATTAAACTTATTTCGAAAATTATATTTAATTAATTATATATAATTATTTTCCAATTTTAAATTATTTCAAGGCCAAAAATGACTCCTTAAAAAAAAATACGAAATAGTGGAATTCCATTAGAATTCATCAAAAAATAATTTTATTATTTTTTTAGGTTTCTGAGTCATAATCATTGTGTAGGAGAGATGGCCGAGTGGTTGAAGGCGTAGCATTGGAACTGCTATGTAGGCTTTTGTTTACCGAGGGTTCGAATCCCTCTCTTTCCGTCCTTTCACCTAAGTCAATACCATTCCTAACTGTAAGAAATCAAACAAAACGCAATATCATACATATATTTATTAGAACATAAGAGTTAAATTCGAGACGGGATAGGCTATCTAAATGAGATAAAATTCGGACCAAACCCCTGACTTTAAACCTTAAGTCAATTTACTTTGGCGAAAGAAAGGGGCCAAATTGTCCGAACCCTTTGCTTTTTTTTTTATTTAGGGCTAACTCTGACGGGAATAATATTCTACCACTAGTAATTCGTTTATCTTCAAACCGACCCACTTACTATCTATTATTTGATTTACTAAGCCTTTATACGGAAGTGGGTGAAGAATCAAATGTTTAGGCAATTCCTCACGGGAGGATGAATCAAGATAATTTTGAATTAGAGTTCTGGATTTTTGTTCATCCTTCGCCATAATAGTATCTTGGGGTTTGCAACGATAACTTGGTATATCTACTATACGACCGTTAACTAAAATATGTCTATGATTAACTAATTGGCGGGCTCCAGGAATAGTCGGAGCCATGCCCAATCGAAAAAGGATGTTATCCAAACGCATTTCAAGTAATTGTAGTAAAACCTGACCTGTTGACCCTTTGGCTTTTCTGGCGATACGAACGTATTTAAGTAATTGTCGTTCTGTAATACCATAATGAAAACGCAATTTTTGTTTTTCTTCTAAACGAATCCGATATTGAGATCTTTTAACGGAGCGTGATTGGGCTCTAAGATCACTTCCGGTTCTAGGCCGTTTATTTGTTAGTCCAGGCAAAGCCCCTAGACGACGTATTTTTTTGAAACGAGGTCCTCGGTAACGTGACATAAAGACTCCTTTCTTTAATTCTTAATTTATTTGATTCTTTATTTATATATATGTATTTCATTTTACAAAAAAACCTAAATTAAAACTAAATAAATGATAAATGAAAAAAATTCCCTTGAAGTATTGTATTACAATTAATAATGAGATGTATTGTATATATCATATACAAACCTATATTTATATTTTGTATTAAAATATGTAAAAAATAAAAGTAAAAGAAAGAGTCTTTTTACTTATTTCTTCTGCCAAGATTGAACCCTTTGCTTTTCCTTTTTTTCACAAAAAATTGGAAATTTCTATGACATAATATATAGATCGGTAATTTTTTGAAGAAGGAAAAAAAAAAAAGAAAAGCCGGCTATCGGAATCGAACCGATGACCATCGCATTACAAATGCGATGCTCTAACCTCTGAGCTAAGCGGGCTCGCATAAATCCTACATACATAGAAAGTAAATAAACTATATCTTAGTTGAAGCTTATTCCTTTTTATTTTTTTATGATATTAATTTCAAATAAAAATAAATATTGAGTTTAGTTTATTTCTAGCTCTAATATATTTTATATTTTTATTTTTCGTCTAGAGCAATTGGATTCTAGTTAAGATTTATAAATTATATGAAATTTTGAATTATATCTATTAGAATGAATAGATATTTTTGATTTTCGGTTTTAGTTATAAAGATCTGTGACAAGAAAACCGAAAAAAAAAAAAAGAATAAAAAAATAAATAAAAATGAAATCCAGACTCTAAATAACATATTAAGATATTTTGGTGTTTTCAATCAAAGACTAAGATGCAAAACAAAGAATCGACCCTTTGAGTATTACAGACTGCACGGGAAAATAAACGAAAGGGTAGGAAGATATATGGTTTCTATCCCTCGATATTGAATTGTAGCTATAGAAATGATAGAATCATTTCGGATTAGACCAAATCAGATTCTATCTGATAGAAAAGAAAGGAGCTAAAGAAAAAGAGAAAATGGAGAATAGGAAGAAACACCTTTCGATTATAGTAATCCATAATAAAAAATTAGAAGGTTA